GTAATTGTCAGCAAAATTGTTTCTTTTTTTTTTTATCCAAAGAATTTTTCTTACTTTATACATAGGTCATCAATTCAGCATTGTAACAAAAGGGGTGAAATGGCCTTTATTTCTATTTTTCTAGTTATAATAGGGAACTCAAGTTTTTTTATCGACATGAGTGTTCTATATCGAAAACAACTTCCACCCCCCCCCTTCTTTTTGAAACGAAACTTTTTTTATTAACTATTAACCTAGTAGTAGAAAGAGTACTATGCTGCGTCTGGACTTCAAACGATTTAGCTTTAACCATATTCATGGTCCCATATTATTTTATTGGTTAATAGAGAATCAAAGTATATTTACCAATCAATCACGAAATGCTATGGTTCTTAAAGACAATTTATTAATTTATTCATTAAAGACAATTTATTAATTTATTCATAAAGTAATTCGCGGGATCATGCGCCCTTTCCCCGGTTCTAACGAAAAAAGTGCAGCTGGTTGGATCCAGCCTATTCTTGAAATAAACAACTCGCACACACTCCCTTTCCAAAAAAAATCAATACACCAAGCACTACGCTTAGATTTATTGGATTTGTTGCTAAAATATCGGTATTAAACCCGAAACTCCCAGCAGATGGCCAGTGACCCGCGGAAAGAAAAGAATCGGTTACATTTTTCATAGGATCTCCTCTTTAAGATAGACTAATTCTCTATTTTTCGGTTTTTTTTATCTTCTCCCCCCAAAAATTCTATTGGATTAAGACGGGAAGTCATAAATCAGGGGGGAAGGAAGAAAGTGAATAAGTATAATAATTCCTCATCCTCAAATTATTCCTTCCCATGGTTATGGTTATTGTCCCAACGAATAAAAGTAATTGTAGGAATTAACTCTTGATATAAATTTCAATTCGCACAAGCAAATATCAAGCCCAGAACAGTAAGAAAAACACATTTTTTTTGAGTATTTAGTATTCAGATGAAAGATTAAACAAAAGGATTCGCAAATAAAAGCGCTAATGCTACAACTAATCCATAAATGGTTAAAGCTTCCATAAAAGCCAGACTAAGTAATAAAGTCCCTCGTATTTTTCCCTCTGCCTCGGGCTGTCTCGCGATACCTTCTACAGCTTGACCCGCAGCAGTCCCTTGGCCAACCCCAGGTCCAATAGAAGCAAGACCGACGGCCAACCCAGCAGCAATAACAGAAGCAGCAGAAATAAGTGGATCCATAATAAATTCCTCATACCAAAAAAAAAAGATTAATGATACTTAATGATCCAATAAACCAAAAAATTATGACTTAATTATTGCATCGAAAAGATTTATTAAGTCGAAGGAACTAAGAGATCCGAATTAAAGTATAATAGTATTGAAGATTGAATCATTAGAACTACTTCGATATCTATTTTGTAATTCCTAAATTCCTAATTTTTGTAAATTCATACGACTTTTGTTTTTCCATATCTTTATTAGTTATGAACCCTTTTTTTAATTCTTCATGCGATTTTTGTTGATTTAGTCTCTTTCTTTATTCAATTCCCATATTATAGACGAAAAAAGAATTCGATTTGAATACTTATTCAAAATTCACATTAAATGGAGTAAGTTCTATCTTTTAGATAGAACTAAGCTCAGATAGAACTAATTATAATCTCACATATACATGCGTTTCTTTCATAACGTAAACCAAAGCAATTGTTTTTCGAACCATCTTCAAATTAAAAAATTGAATTCATTTGAAATTGATTTTTCGTTTATTTATAAATATTTATTTATTATTTTATTAAATAATTTATTTTAGTTATTATTTAATTTCTTTAATATTTCATTTTTCTTTCTATTATCTTGTTTTTTATTCATTTAAATAAAAAAAGTCAATGATGACCTTCTATGGATTCGCCTATATAAGCCGCAGCTAAAGTTGCAAAAATAAGAGCTTGAATACCGCTTGTAAATAATCCAAGGAACATGACAGGTATAGGAACTACTAAAGGTACTAAAGAAACAAGAACAACAACTACTAATTCATCCGCTAGTATATTTCCAAAGAGTCGAAAACTAAGTGATAAAGGTTTTGTGAAATCTTCTAAAATATTAATGGGCAAAAGGATTGGAGTTGGTTGAATGTATTTACTAAAATAACCTAATCCTTTTTTAGTAAGACCGGCATAGAAATATGCTACTGACGTAAGCAAAGCTAAAGCAACGGTAGTATTTATATCATTTGTAGGTGCGGCTAACTCCCCCTGAGGTAACTCTATGATTTTCCAGGGTAAAAGCGCCCCCGCCCAATTAGAAACAAAAATAAAGAGAAACATAGTTCCAATAAAGGGAACCCACGAACCATATTCTTCTCCAATCTGAGTTTTGCTCACGTCTCGAATAAATTCAAGGACATACTCGAAGAAATTTTGACTCCCAGTGGGAATGGTTTGTGGATTTCGAACAGCTATAATAGCTGAACCTAATAAGATAGCAATTACAACCCAAGACGTAATAAGTACTTGGCCATGGACTTTAAAACTTCCTATTTCCCAATAGAAATGTTGGCCCACTTCCACACCAGATAGATTGTAGAATCCTTTTAGTGTGCTGATGGAACATAATAGAATATTCATATAGCCCTCTGAAACAAATCAAATTTGAAAAGGAATTATTTTGATTCAACCATCTCTTTTTCAAGTTGCCCACTTGAATTGTATTTTTTTTTTTGATAACAACTAATCACATAAAATCCACAACGATTTTTATCATATGTTTTATGTGATTTTTATGTTATACGATTCAGGAATAGAAAGCGATTACATAAATCTCGGGAATTCAAAAAAGAAATTATATCTCTTATTATTATTAAATATTCAAATTAATCAAGGATTTCGTATATAGCTAGAACGTCCCTCACAAATTGCAAATACTAATTTGTTAAGAATTAACCGAATTGAAGCTATAGCGTCATCATTCGTTGGAATCGAAAGATCTGCGAGATCCGGGTCACAATTTGTATCAATTAAACAAATCGTTGGAATTCCCAAAATGATACATTCTCGGAGAGCTGTATATTCTTTTTGCTGATCAACGATTATTACAATATTTGGTAACCCCGTCATATAGTTAATCCCACCCAAACATGTTTGCAAGTGGGATAACTGTCTCTTCAACACGGACGCGTCTCTTTTCGAAAGACGGGTGAGCCCCCCCGCCTTTTGTTTGATTTTCAGGTCTCTGAACTTATGAAGTCTCGTTTCTGTAGTGGCCCAGTTCGTTAAAATACCACCGAGCCATTTTTTATTAACATAATGACACCGAGCCCGTATTGCAGCTCGTGCTACTGAATCAGCTGCTTTATTTTTGGTACCAACAATTAAAAATTGTTTTCCCTGACTTGCTGCATCAAAAACTAAATCACAAGCTTCTGATAAAAAACGGGTAGTTTTAGTAAGATTTGTAATATGAATACCTTTACGTTTTTCAGAGATATAAGGTGCCATTCTCGGATTCCATTTTCTAGTACCATGACCAAAATGAACTCCGGATTCCATCATCTCTTTCAAATTAATGTTCCAATATCTTCGTGTCATTTCTCCTACGCCTTCTCTCTCTCTTCTTGTCTTATTAAAAAAAAAAGAGAGACGAGGTACCCTGAACAAAATTGTTCCGATGGAACCTTATTCTTTTACCGGAGATTTTCCGTTTCTACACGAGCTAAGCCATTAATATTCTTCTATTCGTTAGTATCTTTATTACATTACTACTATACTATTAATAGTAACAAACCCTGTGCATATGACCAAAAATAGTTAAAACTTAGGAATTATGAAATCCTATAAATAAAGGATTTTTCTGAGGGATCATGCAAATTCCTTGAAATGAAAGAGGAAGAATCAAAAAAATCTCTGTGGTAGAACAAAATATCTCTCACTTCCCCCCCAAATAAATTATTCTTTTTTGTTTTCAAATAAACGGTATTATGTTGCCGTGAAAAGCGCATTAATCCTTTGAATCCGGTACCAACGGGTATCATACTCCCTAGAACAACATTCTCTTTCAAACCTTTCAACCAATCGATACGACTCCTGAGAGCAGCTTTTGCTAAAACTCGAGCAGTTTCTTGAAAACTAGCTTCAGATATGAAACTTTGAGTATTAAGAGATGCTCGAGTTATTCCCAATAAAATGGCTTGGTAATAAATCGCTTCTTCCAAAGCGCGTCCTGCTCGTTCCGCTCGCAACAATCCAATAAGTTCTCCAGGTAAAAAAACATTAGACATTCCATCTTCGGAAACCAACACCTTTGATGTTATTTGACGTACAATAATTTCTAGATGTCTATTATGGATCTGTACCCCCTGAGATCGATAAACCTTTTGGATCTTATTAACCAAAGAGATCCGACTTTGCACTATAGTTAGCTCAGCACCAACCAAAAATGTCCAAGGAATTCCCAGAATTCGTGTTATACGCGCGTTCCAACCGTCAACTCTTCTTTCTAGGTTCATCGATATTGAATCAATTGAGCGCACTTCTAACACTTGTTCCACTTTTGGCAGGCCCTGGGTTATATCACCAGATCTTGATTTTTCATATATAAATGTAACTAATGTATCGCCTTCGCAAAGGATTTTTCCATAATGACCATGAAGAGTTGCTCCTGGAGTGGTCAAATAAGGATTAGCGGATCTTATTACTAGCGAGTCGACTTGAACAATTATAACTTGACCCGATTTTAGGTGTGGTCCGTTTTTGGCTATACATAGATTTTCAAAAATAAGCTGTCCCAAGCAAATTATTGTGGATCTTTCTTCATCATAATTATGATGAATAAAATCCCAATTCAAGTTGAATGGGTTCAAAATGATGTTACTGCACGGATTGGGATTATAAACTCCCCCCCTTTCATCCATTAAATAATATTTACTTTGAATTACTTGAACAGTCCGTTTTAAATTGTCAAGCTCAAGTTTCAAATAGTTAGTTAATGAGATATGATTATGAGTTATACAATGGTAAAATAAATAA